TCGGAGGAGAGATTACCAAACGTCTAGCATTCCCTCACGCTTGGCGCCAATGAGGCTTTTATTTGAGAGAAAAAAGAAGACTATGCCTTCGCCATATGAAATATGAATATTAAGTAATAATAGCATGGCACTTTGAATTCGATATAAGGAATTTTGTTTTCAAAACATTAGATTATGTATCGAGAGAGTAATATGAGAAAAAGGTATTTCCTATTTTATTATCGGAAGTCCAGTTCAGCGTCACAAACTTTTTTTCACACCAGGGGTCTCTTAACTTATAGAGCGAAAAAAAGAATCTTCTTTTTTCCTTAGTTTATTTGATCAAATAAAAAAGCAACTTTGGGATTGCTGAATGACAGACAAATCACAGACAAAAAAATATAATAAATATATAAAGCAACGGAGCCATCATAGTATTTTTGAATTCCTCCGAAAGGAAGGGTGGTAAGTTGATCATTTACCGACCGGGGTCTGATCGATCCTATTTTTTTATTTCTTTGATGAAAGGTAAGGGTCAATTTTATTGTAAAGCCGTATGCAATGCATAATGCCCGTACGGTTGTTCAATTCTATCTTTTTTTCTTGTTATTCTTTTATGTTTCTTTTATCTTCCCCTCATCATGCGAAATAGAGAAACCTTTTATTATCTTATATCATCAGGGTAATGATCCATCAACCTGCTGGTTCTTTTTCTGAAGTAGCAACGGGAGAATTCATCCTGGAAGTGGGAGAACTTCTGAAACTGCGTGAAACCCTAACAAGGGTTTATGTACAAAGAACGGGCAAACCCATTTGGGTTGTATCCGAAGACATGGAAAGAGATATTTTTATGTCAGCAACAGAGGCCCAAGCTTATGGGATTGTTGATCTTGTAGCGGTTGAATAACAATAGCCTGTATTTCGCGTCAATTCGTGATTTGAAGTTAACCCTGCCGAGTTTAATATTAATATTCTTTAATATTCTATGACTTTTATTTACTCTTCTATTGAATCTATTGAATAAAAGTAATTCAAAATCATCCGGTTAGGATCGATCTAAACCAGCCCATTATGTATATGATTCAACATGCCAACGATTAAACAACTTATTAGAAATACAAGACAGCCAATTAGAAATGTCACAAAATCCCCCGCGCTTCGGGGATGCCCTCAGCGTCGAGGAACATGTACTAGGGTGTATGTGCGACTCGTTCAGATCATGAACTAGAACAAAGGAAAGAGAACAATGTTCGAATATCAATGATCAAATAGGATAGAAGGGAAAAACGAACTACATTTCCTATCTAAAAATAAGAAAATGAATCAGATCCCTTTTATTGTGTATGAAATTTATGGTTTCTATTGGTGTAAATCCACTCACCTCAATTCAAGATGAGCAGCAGTTCTCCATTGGTAGCAAATGGCTATCCATTAAGCGGAGGAAATCTTAGTTAACATAGACGCCTCTTGTAAGAACGGACTAACAGGGTCAGCTACCCAGCCAACCTTCATAATTAAATACCGTTACTGTATAGGTAGAGCTCGTTGTGAAAGACCTAGTACTGAATAATTCATGGGTAGAGCCGAAGAATGTGAACTATACAAGTTAGCAATAACATTGATTAAATGAAGTAAAGGCTCCGGTGTATAGAGAAGACCTCACCGTTTAAGAAGTAACCATAGAAACGATGGAATCCACTATTTCTTTATCAGTGCTATTTTTTTAATACCTAGTATATATAGTACAATTTCGTATTTCGAGGTGAAATGCCTAGAAAAAATAAAAAATAGTGATTGGGAAGGTTATAGTAGCCAAAGCCATTGGAATTTTTAGTTTATACATTGGAAAAATCCGTTTTGTTATTAATATACTAGGAAAGGGGCAAAAGAATAACTAAAAGAAAGGAAATCTATTAGTTATTCGTTAAAGTTTCATTTATTCAATGACCAGAATTAGACGGGGATATATCGCTCGGAAACGTAGAACAAAAATTCGTTTATTTGCATCAAGCTTTCGGGGGGCTCATTCAAGACTTACTCGAACTATTACTCAACAAAAAATAAGAGCTTTGGTTTCGGCTCATCGGGATAGGGATAAGCAAAAAATAAATTTTCGTCGTTTGTGGATCACTCGAATAAATGCAGCAATTCGTGAAAGGGGGGTATGCTATAGTTATAGTAGATTAATAAATGATCTGTACAAGAGACAGTTGCTTCTTAATCGTAAAATACTTGCACAAATAGCTATATCAAATAGGAATTGTCTTTATATGATTTCCAATGAGATCATAAAAGAAGTAAGTTGAAAGGAATCCACCGGTTAAAGGGAGTTGCCCGGAGAATGAACTCCGGGAGGGTCGAATAAAAATAAAATAAAAATGAATAGAATAAAATATATATGAGAAAGTAGTAAAAATAAATATGAATCAACACGTTCAATAAAAAAATTTATTCTTGCCAAATTCTTTTTTTTTCTTACGACACGAGAATTCAATCCGGATTCTTGGATTTTTCCAACAAA